AAAGTGTATTCACGTTCAATGGTGGATGACTCAATCACTTCGACAGAAGATTCTATAGGGACAGAAGATTCTATAGGAATGGTTTGGATAAATAAGATTCATGATAGGCTTCCTACTGATTACCAAAAACTTGAACATAAAACAGATACATTTAATGGAGAACCATTATCGACAGACATTGGTCCTTTCTTGACCTCTATCAGTAAATTAGCTAGGAAATCAACAACTGGTTTTAGTCTGAATTTTAAAAAGCTTGTTTTAATATCCGAACAAAGAAGATTTGATTCAGAAAATAAAAAAAAATGTTTGAAATTTCTATTCGATGTAATTACAACTGATCAAAATAATCAAACAATTCAAAATAAATCTATTGGAATAGAAGAAATCGGTAAAAAGATTCCTCGACGATCATACAAATTGATCAATTCTTTTGAAGAGCGGGAGGAGGAAAATGAGGAAGAATCAGAAGAATCAACAGAAAATCATGGGATTCGTTCAAGAAAAGCCAAACGTGTGGTAATTTATACTGATAAGGCGGATCCGGATCAGAATACCAATACTCATACTAGTACCAGTACTAATAGTGATCAAGCAGAAGAGTTGGCTTTGGTACGTTACTCGCAACAATCAGATTTTCGTCGGGATATAGTAAAAGGATCCATACGCGCTCAAAGACGTAAAATGGTTATTTGGGAAATGTTTCAAGCGAATGCACATTCGCTCCTTTTTTTGGACAGAATAGACAAAACTTTTTTTTTTTATTTTGATATCTCCCGAACAATGAATCTAATTTTTAGAAATTGGATAGATACAGGACCGAAACTCAAAACTTCGGATTCTGAGGAGGAAGAGGCAAAAGAAGAGGCAAAAAAAATTGAAGATAAAAAAAACGAGAATGAACGGATAGCAATAGCAGAAACATGGGATACTTTTATATTTGCTCAAGCAATAAGAGGTACTATGTTAGTAACCCAATCGATTCTTAGAAAATACATCATATTGCCTTCATTGATAATAGCTAAAAACCTCGGCCGTATGCTCTTATTTCAATTCCCCGAGTGGTACGAGGATTTGAAGGAGTGGAATAGAGAAATGCATGTTAAATGCACCTATAATGGTGTTCAATTATCAGAAACAGAATTTCCGAAAAACTGGTTAACAGATGGTATTCAGATAAAAATCCTATTTCCTTTCTGTCTGAAACCCTGGCGCAAATCCAAACTACGATCCCATCATAGAGATCCAATCCAAAAGAAAGGGAAAACAGAAAATTTTTGTTTTTTAACAATCTGGGGAAAGGAAACCGAACTACCTTTTGGTTCTGCCCGACAACAACCTTCCTTTTTTGAACCTATTTATAATGAATTCGAAAAAAAAAAGATAAAAGTGAAAAAAAAATGTTTTCTAGTTCTAAGAGTTTTCAAAAAAAAAACAAAACAGTTTAGAAAGGTCTCAAAAGAAAAAACAAGATGGATTATCAAAACGATTCTATTTTTAAAAAGAAAAATAAAAGAGTTTGCAAACGTAAATCCAATTTTCTTATTTGTATTGAAGAAAGTATATGAACCGAATGAAAATGGAAAAGATTCCATCTTCATAAGCAGTAATAAAATTGTTCCTAAATCGACATCGACCATTCGAATTAGATTCATGGATTGGGCAAATTATTCACTGACAGAAAAAAAAAAGAAAGATCTGTCCGATAGAACAACCCTAATCAGAAATCAAATAGAAAGGGGTGCAAAAGACAAAAGAAAAATATTTCTAACTCCGGATATAAATATTAGTCCTAACGATACAAGTTGTGGTGATAAAAGATCGGAATCGCAGAAACATATTTGGCAGATATCAAAAGGAAAAAGTAACAGATTCATATTCATACGCAAATGGCACTATTTTTTGACATTTCTCGACGAAAGAATATACATACATATTTTTCTATATACTGTTAATGTTTCTAGAGTCAACGTACAACTTTTCCTTGAATCAACAAAAAAGATTATCGATAAATACATTCACAAAGAAGGGATTGATGAAATCAATCAAAAAAAAATGCACTTTATTTCGACTATAAAAAAGTCTATTTCTAATATTAGTAAAAATAAATCAAAGATTTCTGGTGACCTATATTCCTTTTCACAAGCATCTGTATTTTACAAATTATCACAAATCCAAGCTATTAATAAGAAGTATCATTTGAGATCTCTACTTCAATATCGCGAAGCATATCTTATTCTTAAGGATAGAATCCGGAATTTTTTTGGAACACGAAGAATATTAGATTCCAAATCAAGGCATAAAAAACTTCCGAATTCTGGAATGAATGAGTGGAAAAACTGGTTAAGGGGTCATTATCAATACAATTTATCTCAGGCTAGGTGGTCTAAATTAGTACCGCAAAAATGGCGAACTAGGGTCAATCGGCGTCGTACGATTCAAAATAAAGACTCAAAAAAGAATTCATATGAAAAAGCCCAATTCATTCATTACGAGAAAAAAAATGATTATGAAGTGAATTCATTGACGATAAAAAAAGAAAAATTAAAAAAAAACTACAGATATGATCTTTTTTCATATAAATATATTAATTATGGGGATAGGAAAGACTCATATATTTATCCATCCTCATTACAAGTAAACGAGGACCGAGAGATTCCATATAATTACAACACACCTAAAATTGAACCATTTTATGTACTGGGGGATATATGTATTAGTGATTATCTAGGAGAAGAGTCTATTATTGGTACGGGTAAAAGTACGGATAGAAAATATTTGGAGTGGAAAATTTTCGATTTATTTCTTAGAAAGAATATCGATATTGAGTCCTGGATCGATACGGATACCGGGACCAACCTTAATAAAATGACTAAGACCGAGACTGATTATTATCAAATGATTGATAAGAAAGATCTTTTCTATCTCACGATTCATCAAGAAATCAACCCACCCAATCAAAAAAAAAAGTTTTTTTTGATGGGAATGAATAAAGAAATGCTATATCGCCCCATATTAAATACGAAATCTTGGTTCTTCTCAGAATTTGTGCCACTTTATGATGCATATAAGATCAAACCGTGGATTATACCAATCAAATTACTTCTTTTGATTTTTAATGGAAATGAAAACATTAGTGAAAACAAAAACATTAATGAAAATCAAAAAAAGGATCTTCGTATATCATCTAATCAAAAAGAATATCTTGAATTAAAGAATCGAAATCAAGAAGAAAAAGAACAGCTCGGCCACGGAAATATTGGCTCAGACGCACGAAAACGACAAAAAGATTTTGAAAAGGATTACACGGAATCGGACATTCAAAAACGTGAAAAGAAAGGACAACCCGAGAGTAACAAGAAAGCAAAACAAGAGTTATTCCTGAAAAAATATTTGCTTTTTCAATTGAGATGGGATGATCTTTTGAATAACAGAATTTTCAATAATGTTAAGGTATATTGTTTCCTGCTTAGACTAATAAATGCAAAGGAAATTGCTATATCCTCTATTCAAGGAGGAGAAATGCACCTGGATGTAATGTTAATTCAGACGAATCCAACTCTTCCAGAATTGATAAAAAAGGGAATATTGATTCTTGAACCAGTACGTCTGTCTATAAAATGGGATAGACAATTTATTATGTATCAAACCATAGGTATCTCATTGGTCCATAATAATAAATGCCAAACTAATGGAAGATATCGAGAAAAAAGATATGTTGATGAGAATTATTTCAATGGATCCATTGTACAACATAAAAAGATGCTTGTGAATAGAGACGAAAATCATTATGATTTGCTTGTTCCTGAAAATATTCTATCCCCTAGGCGTCGTAGAGAATTGAGAATTCTAATTTGTTTCAATTCCGGAAATAGGAATGCTATGGATAGAAATCCGGTATTTTTCAATGACAACAATGTAAGGAACTGGGGACAATTTTTGGATGAGGACAAGCATATTGATACAGATATAAATAAATTCATTCAATTCAAATTGTTTCTTTGGCCCAATTATCGATTAGAGGATTTAGCTTGTATGAATCGCTACTGGTTTGATACCAATAATGGCAGCCGTTTCAGTATGTCAAGGATACATATGTATCCACGATTCGGAATTAGTTGATGGTTGGTACATTTCCTATATATCAGGTGTCGGATTTGGATTGAATCTAGAAATGATTTGGCAGAATCTTCTTAGGTCAAAATAATTTTCTTTTGTGGGTACAAAAATTGCCCTTCTATCGAATCAAATTACAAATTGTACTTACAATTCATTTGAATTTAATTTTGATTTGATTTGATAGAATATAGAATAAAGTAATATATGAATAAATCCAGATTATTGGGTGTATCAGATCAAAATAACTGGCATTATTATTATTCCTGATTGGTAAAATCCATATCTGTGGAAAAAAAAAAAAAGAGAGAAATTTTATTTTTATGGTTATGGTAAAAAATTCATTCATCTCAGTTATTCCGAAAGAAGAAAAAAACAAAGGGTCTGTTGAATTTCAAGTAATCAGTTTCACCAATAAGATACAGAGACTTACTTCACATTTTGAATTGCACAGAAAAGATTATTTATCTCAGATAGGTTTGCGGAAAATTCTGGGAAAACGTCAACGACTGCTGGCTTATTTGTCAAAGAAAAATAGAGTGCGTTATAAAAAATTAATCGATCAATTAGATATTCGGGAACCAAAAACTCGTTAATTTGAAGATTATTTGAATTCTTTGGTTTATTAGATCTTGAATTTTGATGAACCTCATTTATTTCCTTTTCGGCAATTCATAGAATAATGGATCGGAGAAGAAAACATATGAATGTACCGGCTACAAGAAAAGACCTCATGATAGTTAATATGGGTCCTCACCACCCATCAATGCATGGTGTTCTTCGACTTATCGTTACTCTAGATGGTGAAGATGTTATTGACTGCGAACCCGTATTGGGTTATTTACACAGAGGGATGGAAAAAATTGCGGAAAACCGAACAATTATACAATATCTTCCTTATGTAACACGTTGGGATTATTTAGCTACTATGTTCACAGAGGCAATAACGGTAAATGCACCAGAACAATTAGGAAATATTCAAGTACCCAAAAGAGCCAGCTATATCAGAGTAATTATGCTGGAGCTGAGTCGTATAGCTTCTCATTTATTATGGCTTGGACCTTTTATGGCAGATATCGGTTCACAGACTCCCTTCTTCTATATTTTCAGAGAAAGGGAATTGCTATATGACCTATTCGAAGCTGCCACAGGTATGCGAATGATGCATAATTATTTCCGTATCGGGGGAGTCGCTGCTGATCTACCTCATGGCTGGATAGATAAATGTTTGGATTTCTGCGATTATTCTTTAACAGGAATTGTTGAATATCAAAAGCTTATTACGCAAAATCCCATTTTTTTGGAACGAGTTGAAGGGGTGGGCATTATTGGTGGGGAGGAAGCAATAAATTGGGGTTTATCGGGACCAATGCTACGAGCTTCCGGAATCCAATGGGATCTTCGTAAAGTTGATCATTATGAGTGTTACGATGAATTCGATTGGGAAGTCCAGTGGCAAAAAGAAGGAGACTCATTAGCTCGTTATTTAGTACGAATCAATGAAATGACGGAATCCATAAAAATTATTCAACAGGCTCTAGAAGGAATTCCGGGGGGGCCCTATGAGAACTTAGAAGTTCGACGCTTTGATAGAGCAAGTGATTCCGAATGGAATGGTTTTGAATATCGATTCATTAGTAAAAAGCCTTCTCCCACTTTTGAATTGTCGAAACAAGAACTTTATGTGAGAGTCGAAGCCCCAAAGGGAGAATTGGGAATTTTTCTGATAGGGGATAATAGTGTTTTTCCCTGGAGATGGAAAATTCGTCCACCTGGTTTCATCAATTTGCAAATTCTTCCTCAGCTAGTTAAAAGAATGAAATTGGCGGATATCATGACGATACTAGGTAGTATAGATATCATTATGGGAGAAGTTGATCGTTGAAATGATAATTGATACGACAGAAGTACAAGCTATCAATTCTTTTTCCAGATCGGAATCCTTAAAAGAGGTCTATGACCTCTTATGGCTGCTTGTCCCTATTTTTACTCCTGTATCGGGAATCACAATAGGCGTACTCGTGATTGTGTGGTTAGAAAGAGAAATATCTGCAGGGATACAACAACGTATCGGGCCTGAATATGCCGGCCCCTTGGGAATTCTTCAAGCTCTAGCAGATGGGACCAAACTACTTTTGAAAGAGGATCTTCTCCCATCTAGAGGAGATGTTCGTTTATTCAGTATGGGGCCATCTATAGCGGTCATATCAATTCTACTAAGCTATTTAGTAATTCCTTTTGGCTATCGCCTTGTTCTAGCCGATCTCAGTATAGGCGTTTTTTTATGGATCGCTATTTCCAGTATTGCTCCTATTGGACTTCTTATGTCAGGATATGGATCGAATAATAAATATTCCTTTTCAGGTGGTCTACGAGCTGCTGCTCAATCTATTAGTTATGAAATACCATTAACTCCGTGTGTGTTATCAATATCTCTACGTGTGATTCGTTGGAACATGAACCTTTACCCCTTTCCTGGAAATAAAGGAAAGGGGTTGGATGTGTTGAATAGATACCTTTCTCTTTTTATTCATCATTCGGGTCGATGAGTTAAACCAGATAGTTATATGAGTGAAACAAAACAGCTTATGAATTTGCAGTAAGAAGATTGATTCTCATTCCCTATGTACGAGAGTAAAGTGGAAGTAAACATAAGCGGTCGAAACTGTTTACCCCAAGATTGGTTGATTAGTCATCATGACTTGAAGCGGGTGCAAAAGATCAACTGTATGGAGTTTCTACTATTGTATAGTATGTTGTTGTATGTTGTGTATGTTGTATGTATTACCATACCGGGGATCAATCAAAAATGAGTGGACGGTTAGGAACACAAAGGTACACAAAGGATTAGTGATGAAGATAATGTAAGGTATCCAAAGGGATATTTCTGCATAACATAAAAGGAATCATAATGAGGGCTTTAAGTTCGTAGAAATGATCAAGCAGTACTTCCTCAAGATTCCGATCCAGAGTATGCTTCTATCCACTGATTAAATAAATGACTGTCGAGAACGAAGTAATCCTTTGATTTGATTTTTTAGAAACCCCCTTCTGAGTGAGAAAGAAGAACAGGAACGAAAGAAATGGAATGCAATAGGAAAACTGAATAATAAGAGATCTTTGTTTATTCTTTCTTTCCTCAATCCTATCCATATTTATACGGATAGAATTCTTATAATGATTTATCAACTATAACTCATGAATTAGTGTCTAATTCTTTTTCGTACGAAAAGTATGGGTCGAAATATCTATTGAAACAACGAGTATTTTATTGAAGGATTAAGTTATTACTGAACTAAAAGAATTCTAAGTCTAATTAGAAAATAAAGGATGAGATCAATTCGGAAGCGCTTTTTTTTTTTATTATGGCGGACGGAATTCCATTGGTCTAATTCGGGACTCTTCGATACATCTTTACTCTAATCTACACTACAAACATGCCGAGGTAATAATGAACCAGTCCTTAGATTTATTTGTGGCCATCGAGGAGCCGTATGAAGCTGAGGTCTCATGTGCGGTTCTGGAATAGCGATGGGAATAGTGATGTTATCATCGACTATGATTATCTAACAGTTCAAGTACAGTTGATATAGTTGAGGCACAGTCAAAATATGGGTTTTGGGGGTGGAATCTGTGGCGTCAACCTATAGGGTTTATAGTTTTTCTAATTTCTTCCCTAGCGGAATGTGAAAGATTACCTTTTGATTTACCAGAAGCAGAGGAGGAATTAGTAGCAGGTTATCAAACCGAATATTCAGGTATTAAATCTGGTTTATTTTACGTTGCTTCTTACCTAAATCTACTAGTTTCTTCATTATTTGTAACAGTTCTTTACTTGGGCGGGTGGAATTTCTCTATTCCGTACATATTCATTTCTGAACCTTTTGGAATAAATAAAACAGGTGGAGTCTTTGGAATGACAATTGGTATCCTTATTACATTAGCTAAAGCTTATTTGTTCCTGTTCATTCCTATCACAACAAGATGGACTTTACCTAGGATGAGAATGGACCAGCTATTAAACCTTGGGTGGAAATTTCTTTTACCTATTTCTCTAGGTAATCTATTATTAACAACTTCTTCCCAACTCGTTTCGCTATAACAAAATATGATATTCTAGATTCATAACCTATCTAGAGCAAGAGAAAGAAACATCAAACTATTCATGGATATCCACGATATGTTCCCTATGGTGACTGGGTTCATGAATTATGGTCAACAGACAATACGAGCTGCAAGGTATATTGGTCAAAGTTTCATGATTACCTTATCTCACGTGAATCGTTTACCTGTGACTATTCAATATCCTTATGAAAAGTCGATCACATCGGAGCGTTTTCGTGGTCGAATCCATTTTGAATTTGATAAATGCATTGCTTGTGAAGTATGTGTTCGGGTATGCCCCATAGATCTACCCGTTGTTCATTGGAGATTGGAAACGGATATTAGAAAGAAACGATTGCTTAATTATAGTATTGATTTTGGAATCTGTATATTTTGTGGTAATTGTGTCGAGTATTGTCCAACAAACTGTTTATCAATGACTGAAGAATATGAACTTTCTACTTATGATCGTCACGAATTGAATTATAATCAAATTGCTTTGGGCCGGTTACCAATGTCAGTAATTGGAGATTACACAATTCGAACAATTACGAATTCGACTCCAATCAAAATAATCAGGGGTAAACCTCTTGATTCAAAAACGATTACCAATTACTAAGATTCCGTTTTGATTTAAAGTAAAGGAGTGAGGCTTCTTTCATTTTGCTAGGTCAGTAAATAACTATTGATTGGTGAGAATCAAGGCTTGATTTTGATTTAGAATGGATTCATAGATCTGTGATGATTTCAAAATATACAATTTCGAACTACTCTTTCAGATACAGTAGCGGGATTGATCCAATAACTGTATCTATATAAATCTACACCCCTTTAGGATTCAATTAGGAACGTATCATATACAAGAAAAAAATAAGGTAACCTCTTTTTTCTTGGGTCGGTTAGTAAGTTTATGAAATATTTCGATTTATTTATCTCTTTTTTTACACATAATGGATTTACCTGGACCAATACATGATATTCTTTTAGTATTTCTGGGATCAGGTCTTATATTAGGGGGTCTGGGGGTGGTCTTACTTACCAACCCAATTTATTCTGCTTTTTCATTGGGACTGGTTCTTGTTTGTATATCCTTATTCCATATTCCATCTAACTCCTATTTTGTAGCTGCTGCACAGCTCCTTATTTACGTAGGAGCTGTAAATGTTTTAATCCTATTTGCTGTGATGTTCATGAATGGTTCAGAATATTACAAAGATTTCTATCTTTGGACCGTTGGGGATGGGGTCACTTCACTGGTTTGTACAAGTATTCTTTTTTCACTAATTACTACTATCTCGGATACGTCGTGGTACGGGATTGTTTGGACTACAAGATCAAATCAGATTATAGAGCAGGACCTAACAAGTAACGTTCAACAAATTGGGATTCATTTATCAACAGATTTTTACCTTCCATTTGAACTCATTTCTATAATTCTTTTAGTTGCTTTGATAGGTGCAATTGCTATGGCCCGGCAGTAAAGTAATTAAGTAATAAATACTTAGATCCAAAATAAAATAAATAAAGTCTTGTTTTGTTCTATGTTATCACATCCATTTTCCTTCAGTTCCATTTTCATATTCTATTGTTCATATATGAAATTGAAAGGGGTTTAGTTCGATCCATTACTAATACCTTACTTTGTTTCGTACTTCATTTATATTCTAATCAAATCGGTGAAATTGTTGTTCATATTGAAATGAATCAAAATTGATGAGGGGTTGGTCAATGATGACCGAACATGTACTTATTTTGAGTGCCTATTTATTTTCTATCGGTATTT